TCAGGTCCACTTACTTTTTTTTTTAATATTAACACTATCTGTATTATCCGCTGAAAAAAGAAGACTAAGACTTGATTTTCATGAAAAAGCCCTTTATCGGATTTGAACCGATGACTTACGCCTTACCATGGCGTTACTCTACCACTGAGTTAAAAGGGCCTATTCAATTCATGAATTAGCCATTTTCTATTATGAGTCTACTACATATATGCAGTAGACTCATAATGGACAAAAAAAATTTATTTACCTGGAAAGTGGGTAAATTTTTTCTCGTTTTTGAATTTTCTGGCTTAGTGCGAGATAGTGATAGGCATATCATATTACATTTCAACGAAGCAATGAGTGAAAATGGAAGAAAATAAATTAAATGAAACTAAATGGGGTTTTACCTCCCCTACCCCCTTTTTCTGTCCGGCTAACCATTGCCTGAACTGAAGGAATCCTATACTTCCTTTCGTTATATCGAATAGTATGAGATGCTTCATTCATGAAGCATCAACCCCCCCAAAAAATGTTATGATTCTATAGAATCATAACATAGAAAGACTCTTCGAATCTAGCCATACCATTAGATTATATTGACAATTCCAAAAAACTGTTCATACTATCATCATAGTATGATGACGGTCGGGCGGATATGCCCCCATCGTCTAGTGGTTTAGGACATCTCTCTTTCAAGGAGGCAACGGGGATTCGACTTCCCCTGGGGGTAGGGTACTACAAAAGGAAGTTGATCATGGATTATCAATAAGCCTAGAATGAATTCTTCCTGGGTCGATGCCCGAGCGGTTAATGGGGACGGACTGTAAATTCGTTGGCGACATGTCTACGCTGGTTCAAATCCAGCTCGGCCCAAAAAATCACCGCTCCATGAGTATAATATAATCAATTTGTCCTACAGAAAAGAAACAGAAATGCTTGATCCGGGGAAATGATGGAAAAGGGGTAATTTTTTTGCTCTATTTCTATTTTTTTCTCATCTCATTGAAAGGTTGATTATCCACTTTTAACAATAAAAAAAAGAATCACTAGTTACTAATAATCCGCGGCATTCTCGCTAAAGCCCGTGTTTATGTGGATATGATATCACTATATCATTCGTGTATCTGTTACGTTAGAACATGACAATTCTTATGAAACCATAAGAATATGTATGCTATACACCTTGCTGGGATTGTAGTTCAATTGGTCAGAGCACCGCCCTGTCAAGGCGGAAGCTGCGGGTTCGAGCCCCGTCAGTCCCGAACTAGGATCCGATGAATTTCTCAATTCATTTCTCTATTTTTCGCGAAAGGGAAGAGGGGGAGCCGAATTGAATCCCCGGTGCGGGGGAGGGGCTTTTTTTTCTTTTGTTTCGCATTTATCATCAGATAAATATGGGAATTTCCATTTCTTTTCCTAGTTCTTTCCCTAGTACTGATTGATAAGGGAAAGACATATGTCGATTGGTACAATCGGTAGTATTGCTATATTCAGTATTTTTTGTTCGAATATTTGATTTTTTATACTTAATCCTTTCTTTTTCCATCTCACTTATACTGTTTGTATCTGTGTATGACCCAGACAATACCAGTCATATGATACCTCATAATTTTATGTACATAATTCTATGTATATGTATGTATTAAGTAGGGAAGTTGTATAAGGAAGATATATAGGTTATAGAAAAGAAAAAGTGGAAAAAGGGTATGAAAATCGAATGATTGATGTGTATTTCTGATCAAATCAAAAATGATATTTTTGATTTAGTTTAGTATGATAAAAGATCTTTCCTTTCTATGTTATACTACTACTATTGAATTTTCGACGATGAATTGATTTGATAGATCAGAAATTTTTATTCATAATATTGATCTGATTCAGTATCATCGGGATGCAATTCATTCCGTTGAATTTGCAGGAGTCAAATTTATCATCTCTATGGGATTAGATCCCGAGTTATTGCGAAACAAAAGAAGATTAGATTATGGAAGTCAATATTCTCGCACTTATTGCTACTGCACTGTTCATTCTAGTTCCTACTGCTTTTTTACTTATCATCTATGTAAAAACAGTCAGCCAAAATGATTAATTTGAATGAAACTTGAATTATTATTAGTTCTTATCGATGATTCAAGAAATGAAAGAAAGGGATTCAAACTCGAAATCTTAAATAAAATGATTAGGCTGGAATCAGAAGTATCGTAGTAAGTATCTAAGCTGGTGTGGTAGAAAGAACTATATATATAGTTCTTTCTACCACACCAGCTATAGTATTGTTTTTATTATTATTATATATAGATCAAATTACAATATGTATGTACATATATTAGATGTACATATAGATAGCACTCTATTTCTTTTAGTTTGATTTCCCATCTCAAGAAGTCATTGATTGAACAATTAACGGATGATCCGCGGAGTTAAGTTATACAGTAACTTCTTTGGATTTGTAAAAGGAGTAGAGCAGACCCTGTCCATTTTTCATGCTTAAACATGAGATGAATCAAAAAAAGCATAAAAACTTTTCTAGTAGTCTAAAACAAATGTTAAATGTGTGATATGTGGATCGCTCAACAGAAGAAAGATCTCATTTTTTTATGTGTCGGATCTCTTTGGCCAATCACTAATCGCTTCGTTTCCGATAGAAAGAAAATATGTATTGTCGTAATAGCAGAACGACTTTCTTTTAGAAAGGTAAAAGAAAAAGGGAAATAAATAAAGAAAAAACAATAAAATAGAATATTTAGGAAAAATTAGGTTGGAAAAAATCGCCTATCATGTGTAGATTTGAGTTTCGAAATACAATTATGGTAATCATTCATTACTGTATTCCAGTACAATTTGGAAGACATTTTTCTTTTTTTAGGGCTTCGCAAAATGATCAATAAAGCATTGATACGGTTCGATTGAGCAATTAGTAGTGCCCAGCCTTAGAGTCCACTCCTTCCCCATACTACAAGTGAAAGGGAAAATGTAAAGACTACCATTAAAGCAGCCCAAGCAAGACTTACTATATCCATGTGAATTATGTCCCCTATTTCTATGAAGGAATTATTCTATTATTGATTAATAATCATAGCGGAATCAATAGCGCAGAGTCAAAATAGGTAAGACTATTTATTGATGAACCAATTCAATGAATACACTCGTAACAAATTTCTATATTTTAGGGTTTCTGGTAAAATCAGGAAGCATTTAGTACAAATACAATGATACACAGGTCTTTTCCTTGGAAATATCAAAGGAATGCTTCTACTTCTATATGGAGCATGTAAGAATAGTAAGACTTATTGTTTGTTTTGCTATTAATGCCTTTCCTTACTAAGCAAAAAGCATAAAAATATACCATCACGATAGATAACTATCTATCAGATACCTCTATTTCCTATTTGATCTAAGCTTACTGTCTTTCTTTCTGTGAAAAAATCAGGAAAACCCACCACCACTATTAATTAAGACATTCTTTTTTTTTCAACTTTACCCTTTACTCTTTTAATACCAGACGGAGTCACGAGACACTACTTTGAATAAGGGTAATTTAAGAGATCTTGTTATTATAGTCTTTCGTATAATCTCTTCTTCAATTCTAGTAGCAAAAACAGAGTGTCCCTTAGGAACCTTTGGATACCGAAATTTCCGACCTTAGTTCTGAATCCCGGAATTGGCTCTCACCATTTATGAATCAAATAAATGGTGAGAGCCAATCATGAAATTAATAAGTAAAAGGTGAGAGCCAATCATGAAATTAATAAGTGAGAGTTGCTTGATCTCTATTCATACCGATTTTGGCCGATTTTGGCTACACCTAAATTTTGAGAAAAAAAATGACAGTCTTTTATAAAACCTACGCCATGGGTTATCAAAATCGAGTATTGACACGCCCCCTTAGCCCTTTGCCTCTGTTTTTTGCTCCGCAAGAATTCGTCAAATTAGATTGGCAAGATAGGAAAGAAATCAAAAATCTTTTGTTGATCAGGCGACACCCGGATTTGAACTGGGGATAAAGGATTTGCAGTCCCCTGCCTTACCACTTGGCCATGCCGCCAAATTCGGTCCAAAACGGATAAAAATATTATCTATATTCTAATTCTATTACTCACTCCTTTTTTCTCTTGAATATCATTGTACTTATCCTTTTTTAAATTGAAAACGAAATTCCTGTTTTTTATTGGATCTAGTTTAGATTCTTCTCTTCGATTGATTGTATCTTAAAATATACATCGCTTAAAAACATCCCTTGTCCTTTATATTGAGAGTAGAAAAAATGGATTTCCGGTCACAGACTGCAAAATTCAGGACAAATTGGAACCATTAACAATTTACTTTGAATTAGCAAACGAGTCTGCAATTTTTATCTCCAATGAAATTTTGTTTCATTGAATGGTAAAGGAAAATCAAATTGATTTATGACTAATCAGTATTCATTTTTTTTTTTATTTTTCAATAATCAATCCTTTTCAAATTTAATTATAATAATATATATGTGTATATGTAAACCTCAGAACAGAAATAATTACCCAGATACCAAACCCGATCTCTCTCTTATATACATATCCCTATAGAGAATCCTCCTGTTTCAATTTTTCATTGAATATATTGAATAGAAAATACAAATTTTGATGGAGTGTGACTCACGTTGTCCCAAGTGAAATTAAAATAAAAGATGTGATATATGGATAAAATAGATAGCCGTATCAGCATGTACTTAATATAGATAGCCGTATCAGCATGTACTTAATATAATAAATACTATTCTTATTATATTTATATTACGCAATTCAATCATATTCTATAAATTCCACTGACTACCAAAAAGAATCCGCGAATTCCTTTTTGAACATGAAATTGAGTGTGTTAAAAAAAAAGGAAACTCTATACTACTTCTGATTATTCTGTCTTTATCTCATTCATAGAGAGGAGATCGAATTTCGAACCTATTTCTTTTTTTGGTACCCCATTGGATCTAATATCATAATAATAGGTAGAAATTGGATCAATTTTGATATTCTATACAAGAA